TCCATAACTCCATTTTCTTCTCTATGAGTTCCAGTATCGATAAGAATTCTAGTTCTTACTGTTCATATGTTATGGTATGAATATACCATACCAATTCGTTATGTATGGATGATGAGATTCCATTGATACAGAGCCAATTCCAATAGACTTATTGAACGTTCCCATTGGCGTGCATCCAGCAGGAATTGAACCTACGAATTTGCCAATTATGAGTTGGGCGCTTTAACCATTCAGCCATGGATGCTTAACAGGGCTCATTGTACATCGTGAATAACCAAATTCCAATTGAAATGAAATCTTTAGGAGGAATCAATGAAAATCTTTAGGAGGAATCAATGAAACGATATCAATTCAAATCCTGGATCTTCGAATTGAGAGAGATATTGAGAGAGATCAAGAATTCTCACTATTTCTTAGATTCATGGATCAAATTCGATTCAGTGGGATCTTTCACTCACATTTTTTTCCACCAAGAACGTTTTATGAAACTCTCTGACCCCCGAATTTGGGGTATCCTACTTTCACGTGATTCACAGGGTTCAACAAGCAATCGATATTTCACGATCAAAGGTGTAGTACTGCTTGTAGTAGTGGTCCTTATATCTCGTATTACCAATCGAAAGATGGTCGAAAGAAAAAATCTCTATTTGATGGGGCTTCTTCCTATACCTATGAATTCCATTGGACCCAGAAATGAGACATTGGAAGAATCTTTTTGGTCTTCCAATATCAATAGGTTGATTGTTTCGCTCCTGTATCTTCCAAAAGAGAAAAAGATTTCTGAGAGTTGTTTCATGGATCCGCAAGAGAGTACTTGGGTTCTCCCAATAAATAAAAAGTGTATCATGCCTGGATCGAACCGGGGTTCGCAGTGGTGGAGGAACCGGATCGGAAAAAAGAGGGATTCTAGTTGTAAGATAGCTAATGAAACCGTAGCTGGAATTGAGATCTCATTCAAAGAGAAAGATAGCAAATATCTGGAGTTTCTTTTTTTATCCTATACGGATGATCCGATCCGCAAGGACCATGATTGGGAATTGTTTGATCGTCTTTCTCCGAGGAAGAAGCGAAACATAATCAACTTGAATTCGGGACAGCTATTCGAAATCTTAGGGAAAGACTTGATTTGTTATCTCATGTCTGCTTTTCGTGAAAAAAGACCAATTGAAGGGGAGGGTTTCTTCAAACAACAAGGAGCTGAGGCAACTATTCAATCCAATGATATTGAGCACGTTTCCCATCTCTTCTCGAGAAACAAGTGGGGTATTTCTTTGCAAAATTGTGCTCAATTTCATATGTGGCAATTCCGCCAAGATCTCTTCGTTAGTTGGGGGAAGAATCAGCACGAATCGGATTTTTTGAGGAACGTATCGAGAGAGAATTGGATTTGGTTAGACAATGTGTGGTTGGTAAACAAGGATCGGTTTTTTAGCAGGGTACGGAATGTATTGTCAAATATTCAATATGATTCCACAAGATCTATTTTCGTTCAAGTAACGGATTCTAGCCAATCGAAAGGATCCTCTGATCAATCCAGAGATCATTTCGATTCCATTAGAAATGAGGATTCAGAATATCACACATTGATCGATCAAACAGAGATTCAGCAACTAAAAGAAAGATCGATTCTTTGGGATCCTTCCTTTCTTCAAACGGAACGAACAGAGATAGAATCAGATCGATTCCCGAAATGCCTTTTTGGATCTTCCTCAATGTCCCGGCTATTCACGAAACGTGAGAAGCAGATGAATAATCATCTGCTTCCGAAAGAAATCGAAGAATTTCTTGGGAATCCTACAAGATCAATTCGTTCTTTTTTCTCTGACAGATGGTCAGAACTTCATCTGGGTTCGAATCCTACTGAGAGGTCCACTAGAGATCAGAAATTTTTGAAGAAAAAACAAGATGTTTCTTTTGTCCCTTCCAGGCGATCGGAAAATAAAGAAATGGTTGATATATTCAAGATAATTACGTATTTACAAAATACCGTCTCAATTCATCCTATTTCATCAGATCCGGGATGTGATATGGTTCCGAAGGATGAACCAGATATGGACAGTTCCAATAAGATTTCATTCTTGAAAAAAAATCCATTTTTGGATTTATTTCATCTATTCCATAACCGGAACAAAGGGGGATACACGTTACACCACGATTTTGAATCAGAAGAGAGATTTCAAGAAATGGCAGATCTATTCACTCTATCAATAACCGAGCCGGATCTGGTGTATCATAGGGGATTTGCCTTTTCTATTGATTCCTACGGGTTGGATCAAAAAAAATTCTTGAATGAGGTATTCAACTCCAGAGATGAATCGAAAAAGAAATCTTTATTGGTTCTACCTCCTCTTTTTTATGAGGAGAATGAATCTTTTTATCGAAGGATCAGAAAAAAATCGGTCCGGATCTACTGCGGGAATGATTTGGAAGATCCAAAACTAAAAACAGCGGTATTTGCTAGCAACAACATCATGGGGGCAGTCAATCAATATAGATTGAT